GTATTTTATAAAAAAAAGAATTTTTTTTTTTGTTATTATTTAACCAACAAATGTTGTCTAACATTGGAGTGGGGGGGTGAATAGCCTATCTTTTACAAAAATCAATAAAATTGTCAAAATTAGTCCATTTGTAAGCTTTTAACGTATTAACTCAAAAATATGTACGGGATGCCCTATCCAATAAAAAAAAAAAAGACTATTTTTGAGTATCTCCAAAAAATAATTAACATCTAAATCGTGAAATAATCAAGAAAATTTATATTAAAAAAAAAAAGTTTTTTTTCGTGTTTTTTTTTGAGAAATTTCAAAAATTTTCAAAAATCAAAAATGTCAAATTTTAGCATGGAAAATTTCTTTGAAAAAAAAAATGATTTTTTTACTCGTGTGTATATAATACATGTTTAATTAATCTATAGATTATACATATATAACTCCTACTCTCTTAAAAAGAGTAGGAGTTATATATAATAATATGTATATATATATATATAATTATATATGTATGTGTGTATATATATATTATAATATATATACACACATACATATTATACATATATATATATATGTATATATATATATATTATTAATTATACGTATGTGTGTATATATATATTAAAATATATATACACACATACGTATATATATATATATATACATATATATATATATATATATATATATATTATACATACGTATGTGTGTATATTTTATTTGAAAAAATATACACACATACGTATAATTAATAATAATATATATATATAAATATGTAATATAAAATAAATTATAAAATTAATTTTATTAAAAAATCATTAATAATTAGTTTATTTATATTTTATTAAGTACGAGTATTTAACGAAATATTTTAATCTAATGGCTCTTCATTTTTTAAGTCTAAAAAAAAAAAATGAAGAGCCCTAAATAAAACAATCAAAAAATCAGTTTATTAAATTATCCCATTCTCATTAATTAATATTTATTTTATGAAATCTGGAGGTGTTAATTTAAATTTGTTGGTTAAATAATATATTTTATTTTAGTATTTTCAATTTCTTGTTTCTTTTATTTACATGTAAGTTTTTAGCGTAAATTTTTAAAAATATTAATACAGTAAATGTTATTAATTTATAAGAGAAATTTTGATTTAGAAATTGAATCTTAAATAAACTAATTTTGTGCCAGCAGTTGCGGTTAAACAAATTATTAAAAGGAATTTTAGAATTAATGTGAACTTTTACGATAAATAGATAAAAATGATTAATTGAAAGGTAAAATTTACAATTTTTTTAATGTCTAATTTTAATTGTTCAGAAATTTAGCGCTAAACCAGGATTAGATACCCTGTTATAATAATGTAAACTTTATGGAGTAGTAAAAGTTAAGAGCTTAAAACTCAAAAGATTTGGCGGTATTTTATCTTATCAGAGGAACCTGTTTATTAATTGATAATCCACAATTAAAATTTACTTTTATTTATATTACTTGTATACCGCTGTCATGAATATACTAAAAAGTTTATATTTTCTTCCACCCCATTTTCCCGCTGCTGGTTTATGTTAGGTCAAGGTGCAGTTTTTAAAAGAAGCTAATGGGTTACAATACAAATTATGAATGGAATTAAGTAAATTTAACTTTAAGAAAAAGGATTTGAAAGTAAAATGATTTATAAAAATTAAATGAATTTAGATTCTAAAATATGTACATATTGCCCGTCACTCTTGCTTAAAGTAAGATAAGTCGTAACATAGTAGATGTACCGGAAGGTGCATCTGGAGTTAGAGTAAATAGCTAAAAATAAGTTTATTATTTACATTAATAAGATACTGGTAAAGTTTTACTTTAATTAAATTTATAGTTTAAAGAGAATGTAATTAAAAAAATTATTTATTTGAAAGCTGTGAAGGGGGGGGAACTTTATAGTTATAAAATAAATAAAAGATTTTTACATTGTACCTTTGGTATCAGGGTTAATTTAATTTAATCTTTAGGGATGATTCTCGAAGAGAGAAGATTTAGGCTTATACAATTTTTTATTTAGTGTTTCATAATTAATTTTTATATTAGCCTGGATTCGAAAAGAATTTAGATTCTCTATATCTAGTTACTTTATTTTTTAATTCAATTAAATTAATTTAAGTAAAATATTATTTATATTAAAAATTTCTGTAAGGATAATCTTGCAGTAAGTTAAATAGTTAGGGGAGGAACTATTTAGTTTATTTGCTTAGAATTTACAAATTTATTAATATGTAATAATTAATTAAATTATATTTAATGTTTTATGAGGAACTTTAACTTGGGGAATTAAAGTTGCTTATGAAATAATAATTAAATTAAGATAATAATGATTAAATTAGTAGAATAAAAAAATTGTAAGTAAGAATTCGGCAAATAGAATTTTTGACTGTTTATCAAAAACATTTCTGTAAGAGATATATTTTTGGTATAACCTGCTCCATGCTTATTAGTAAATAGCTGCAGTATTTTAACTGTACAAAGGTAGCATAATCACTAGTCTTTTAATTGAAGGCTTGTATGAATGGTTGAACATGAAATAATCTTTTTTATTATTATGATATTTGAATTTTATTTTTGAGTTAAAAAGCTTAAGTAATTAAAAGGGACGAGGAGACCCTATAGAATTTTAAAATAAAGTTGAAAGACATTTTTTGGTTGGGGTGACTAGAAAATTAACGTTTCTTTTAATTTCATTGATGGATGAATCAAGGATCCTTTAATTTAAGATAAAAAGATAAAATTACCTTAGGGATAACAGCATAATTTTTCTTAAAAGGTCTTATTAATAGAAGAGATTATGACCTCGATGTTGAATTAAGATAGTATTTAGATGAAGAAATTTAAATATTGAGTCTGTTCGACTTTAATATTTTACATGATTTGAGTTCAGACCGGCGTGAGCCAGGTTGGTTTCTATCTTTTTATTTTTTTATTTATTTTAGTACGAAAGGATTGATTAATCCAATATTTATTGTAAAACTAGTGTAACTAAACAGCTTCTTTGTCTATTTTGGCAGACAAATGTGGTAAGTTTAGGATTTATTTATGTAATTTTTACAAATAGGAATATTTGTAAATTTTATTTGTTGTATATTCATGCTTGTGTTTTCACTAATTGGTGTTGCTTTTTTGACTTTATTAGAACGTAAAATTTTAGGGTATGTCCAATTACGTAAGGGTCCTAATAAAGTTGGTGTTTTAGGCTTATTTCAACCGTTTTCGGACGCGATTAAGCTTTATACTAAGGAATATTTTTTTCCTTTAAAATCGAATTTTTATCCGTACTGAATTAGTCCTATTGTTATTTTAAGTATCAGAGTATTTGTGTGATTAGTGTTTCCTTATTCACATCTAATTTTAGCATGAAAGTATAGAGTTTTGTTTATGTTTTCTATTTTAAGTATAGGGGTGTACGGGGTAATGATTTGTGGCTGAGCGTCAAGTTCAAGTTACTCAATTTTAGGTAGCATGCGAGTTGTAGCTCAATCTGTTTCTTACGAAGTGAGATTTTTTCTTCTTGTCCTATGTTTACTTTATTTTACTATAAGAATTACTTTAGTTCAATTTTCTAATTTTCAAGTTAAGGTTTGATTTATTGTGTTAGCTTTTCCTGCTTTTTTAATACTTTTTGTATCTTTTTTAGCTGAACTTAATCGTACACCATTTGATTTTTCGGAGGGGGAGTCTGAGTTAGTTTCAGGATTTAATGTTGAGTATGGGGGGTCTGGATTTGCATTTATTTTTCTAGGAGAGTATCTTAGAATTTTGTTTGCTAGAGTAGTTTTGACCTACTTATTTTTAGGAGGAATTAGTGATTTTTACTTGTTTTATTTTAAATTAGGCATTATTGCTTCAGTTATTATTGTTGTTCGTGGTACATTGCCACGGTATCGTTATGACAAACTTATAAATTTGTGCTGAAAGGTTTACTTAGGTTCATCTTTAAGTTTAATTATTTTCTACATTAGTATATTATACTAATGTAGAAAAACCTTTCCGGTAAATTTAAGTGAAGCTACTGAGTTAATTACTTTTTTTACTTTCAAGGTAAATATTTTATATAAATTAAGAAGCTAATTTAAAATTTTATCTCAGGTTTGTTGAGTTATTGGCATAAGAAAAAATAGTGAGAAGTATATTACCGTTAATAGTTGACTTAAAATAATGAAGGGTTGTTCTACAGGTTTTATCCCAATTCATGTCAGTAATACTGCAATATTTACTCACATTCAAAATAGGTGTTGTGTGATAGGGTAAAATTGTAGGCCTTTAAAATGAGTAGGTGGAAATATAGGTAAAAGAGCTAAAATTAAGATAGAAGATAGAAGAGCAATAACTCCTCCTAGTTTATTAGGAATTGCTCGAAGAATAGAATATGCAAATAGAAAATATCATTCTGGTTGAATATGTAAAGGTGTGTTAAGAGGATTGGCCGGGATAAAATTATCTGGGTCATTGAGATAATAGGGGGCATACAAAATTAATAAAATAAAGCATAGAATAAATGCACAGTAACCAAGTAAATCTTTAGTTAAAAAATATGGATAGAAGGGAATTTTATCATTGTTTAAAGGGGTACCTAATGGATTTGATGATCCTGTTTCATGAAGAAAAATTAGGTGTATGATGATTATACCAGATAGAATAAAAGGAAGAAGGAAATGGATTGTAAAAAATCGAGTTAGAGTCGGGTTATCTACTGCAAATCCTCCTCACAACCAAAGGACTATTGTTTCTCCAAGGTATGGGATAGCTGATAAAAGGTTTGTGATTACTGTGGCCCCCCAAAAAGATATTTGTCCCCATGGTAAAACGTAACCTATAAACGCTGTTCCTATTAATAAAAACAGGATAAGAATTCCTCTTACTCAAGTTTTTTGTAGTTGAGAAGAATTAAAGTACAAACCTCGACCAATGTGAAGGTAAATGAAAATAAAAAAGAAAGAAGCACCATTAGAATGGATAACTCGAATTAATCAGCCATTATTTACATCTCGGCAAATATGGATTACTCTGTCAAAAGCAATTGTAATGTTAGCAGAAAAATGCATTGCCAAAAATAGTCCTGAAGCAATTTGAATTACAAGTATAAGTCCTAGGAGAGACCCAAAATTTCATATAATATTAATGTTAGATGGAGTTGGTAAGTTAATTAGAGTGTTATAAATAGGTCTTAATATAGGGTTAGATTTATTTTTTATTGATAGCATTAGTATTTTTTTCGTAAAGGTCCTTTTGTTAGTCCAATTAAATTAATTATAATAATTAATGCAATTAGGAGATACAAGAATGTAAATATTGAAGAGTAGATGTTGATAGTTAAAAATAATTTAACAAATTCTAGATTGAAATTGTCTTTTAATTGTAAGTTATCATAATAATTAAATACTAGTGGTTGAGTGTAAATAATATAGGTAGGAGTAATTATGTAAAATAATGTTATTTTTCATCTTGTGAATCTAAATTTACTATTTGAACAGATTCTATTAACATAAGTGAAAACAACTATTAATCCTCCTACTATTACTAGAAATATGGATAGCGGAATTCATGCAGAGAACGTTAGAATACGTGTTAGTATACATACGAGAATAGTTTGTATTAAGATTATAAATCCTAGTGAAATGGGGTGATTTAACGAGATTATAATTCTACAAAAAAATATTATGAGAGATACAATTATATTAACTATTTCAGCAAGTAGTTTATAATAAAAATATTAGTTTTGGAGACTAAAGATATCTTTGTTTTTGCTGATGTTCAGGAAATACAATTATTTAACTTTGATTTACAAGATCAATATTTTTATTAAACTACTTGAACTTTGTTAGTTTTTATAGGTAGTATTTTGATATTTTATTTTGGTATAGTTTTATTTTTTACTCTTAAAAAACATATTCTTTTAATGCTTTTAACTTTAGAATTTATATCTTTAGTTATACTAATAATATTAATTAATTTTTTGACTATTTATATTTACGATACAAGAATTATTATTTATTTTATAATTATCATAGTTTGTGAAGCTGTTATAGGGTTAGTGTTACTTACACTGATAGTTCGTACACATGGGAGTGATTATTCAAAGTCTTCTTTTATATTAATATGTTAGAAGTTATATTAAGAATTTTAACTATTGTGGTTTTGAAAAATTGGTTGTTGATAATAAATTCTTTAGTTCTATGAGTTTTATTTTTATTATTTAAAATTTATGATGACGGGGAGTATATTCTTAGGATTATTTTAGTTTTACTTTCTTTATGGTTGACTGTTATAATATTAATATCAGTAAACACACAGATCAAGTCAGTTGATTTAATCTGTGTGTTTACTGCAGTTCTTTTTAGATTAGGCGTAGTTTTTTATTGTGAGAGAATATTTTTTTTTTATGTGGGATTCGAAATGAGAGTAATTCCTATTCTTTTAATTATTTTCGGGTGAGGATATCAACCCGATCGAATAGAGGCAGGGTTGTATATAATTTTGTACACAGTATTTTTTTCTCTTCCGCTACTTGTAGGAGTATTTTATATAGAATATTTTAGTTTACTAGATAGAACTTTAACTTATTTAATGTATATAATAGCATTTTTTGTTAAGTTTCCTATAGTTGGGCTGCATTTATGACTTCCTCGAGCTCATGTTGAAGCTCCGGTATTTGGTTCTATAATTTTAGCTGGAGTAATATTAAAATTAGGAGGCTACGGTATTATTAAAATTTCTTTTATTATAGGGGATATAATTTTTTTATATTCATTTTATATTATTGTAGGAAGTATTGTTGGAGGTTTAATTTTAAGTGGAGTTTGTTTTGTTCAGAGTGACATAAAGATATTAGTGGCTTATTCTTCTGTTGTGCACATGAGAATTGTTTTAGCAGGACTATTAACTTTACGAGATTCAGGGCTATATGGTGCTATTTATATAATAGTAGGGCATGGGTTTTGTTCTTCTGGACTGTTTTGTATTTTGGGTTTAACTTATAATCGTACTTTAACTCGGAGTCTCTATTTAAATAAAGGTATTATATCTATTTTACCTTCTTGTAGATTATGATGATTTTTATTTTGTTCTGGTAATTTATCTTTCCCTCCTTCACTAAATTTACCAGGGGAAATTCTTTTGTTTATTTCTATTTTAAGATGGCAAAATTCTTTATATTTACTTATAGCATTTTTTGGAACAGTTAGTTCTATATACAGAATTTATTTATTTTCTTTTACTCAGCAAGGATTGAGAACAAATTTTTTTTGTTTTAAATGCTTTTCTCTAAAAGAGTCTTTAGTAATATTTTTACATTGAGTTCCTCTTAATTTATTTATTGTAGATTTAAGATTGATATCTTTTTGTTGAGATAGTTTAAGAAAAATATTAATTTGTGGAATTAGAGATTAAGTATAATTATTTCAATTTTGAAAATTTACAGAAAATTTTATTTTATCTCTTTTTTTATATTTTTATTTTGTGGAGCAAGTTTCATATTTTTTTTGCTAAATTTGAACTTTAATATTTGTTATTTATATGAAATTGAATTATTGAGTTTAAACTCAGTTTCTTTTTCTTTTATTATTTATTTAGATTGGATATCTTTTCTGTTTATAGTAATTGTAACATTTATTTCTTCATTAATTCTGGTTTATTCAAAAATTTACATAGGTTTAGAATGTCATCGATTTCTATGGATTACTTTTATATTTATTTTTTTTATATTATTTATGATTATAAGACCAAGTGTTTTAGGAGTGTTATTAGGTTGAGATGGGTTGGGGGTTATTTCTTATTGTCTAGTAATTTACTATAAAAGATTAGATGCATTTAATTCTGGATTTATTACAGCTGCTACGAATCGTTTGGGAGACAGAATATTAATTTTAAGTATTACTTGATTTAGAATAGATAACATATTTATTTGGTGAGAAACAGGTTCAGGAGTTGTTTTTTTTCTTATTGCTTGTATAACAAAAAGAGCTCAGTTTCCTTTCAGAGCTTGACTTCCCTCTGCTATGGCAGCCCCTACTCCGATTTCTTCTTTAGTTCATTCATCTACATTAGTTACAGCTGGAGTGTATATATTAATTCGGTTTCACCATTTATTACTTGTAAATTTATTAATAGAATTTCTATTAGTAATTTCTTTAGTAACTATTTTTATTGCAGGTATAACAGCATTGAAAGAATATGATTTTAAACGTGTTATTGCATTATCTACCTTAGGCCAATTAGGATTTATAATATTTATTTTGTCTGTGGGGTTCCCGTATGTTGCTTTTTTTCATTTGTTAATTCATGCTTTATTTAAAGCTTTACTTTTTATATGTGCTGGTTCAGTGATTCATAGAGGGATTGGTATTCAAGATCTTCGTAAGCTAGGAAATATTAATATTGATTGTTTTACAAAAATTTCTTTAAATATTGCTGTTTTTAATTTAATAGGGCTTCCTTTTACATCTGGATTTTACTCAAAAGATTCTCTACTGGAATTAACTAATTGCAGATACGGAGGTGTGGGAGTAGGATTTATTATCATAATTATAGCATTAATCACAGTGAGATATTCTGTTCGGTTGATACTTTTTTTATCATCTTTTATAGGCTGAGTTTTATGATTGGAAAATTCTGCTAGTTTGAAAGTTAGTGTATTAATATTAGGTGTTTTAAATTTAATAGCTGGTAGAAGTTTAAATTGATTAATACAAGAATTAGAATTAATTTCTTTAAGACTGTTAACTAAACTTTCTCCTTTAATTATGATTTTATTAGGGATTTGTTGACATGGAGTTTTTATGGTTAATGTAGAATCTATATATATAGTGAGAAGACTATTTTTTACAAGAAGATTAACAAAATTATTTAGTGTGGTAGGGTACTTATTTTTCTTTTTTATAAAGCTAGTAGACCAAGGATGGCTAGAATCTTTTTTGTCTTGGGTTAAATGTTCAAGTATTAAAAATTCATTTTATATTAAAAATATATTAATGCCAGAAAGCAAGTTAGTCTTTTCTGTGGGGGTAACCTTAAGACTACTTATAGTTATTTTTCTAGATAGTTTAATGAAGAACAAAATTTTGAAGCAATTTAGGTAGGTTTAGCTTCTGGATAAAACAAAATCTTCTTCATAATGAAAATATGATATTTTAAATAAAATACAGAAGAGGGGGGTGTCTAACAATAATTTGCTTTGAGATAGTTAGCAGCTTTCTCTGAGACTCCTTGGGTAAGAAATTTAATTTCAATTAAATTATTAACAATAATTTGTCTCTCTTTGACTTTTACTCAAAATATGGAGTTAAACTCTAATTTTTAGGTCGAAACTAAATGTAATTTTTTTACTTCTTTATTTTCAGATTAATAATAATTATATCTTCTAATTGCAATTTAGATGTTTTTTAAACTATAATCCTATTTTTATTTTCATTCTATTGATCTTTCTTTTCATTCTAAAATTAGTCCTATTACAAGAATAAAGATTATAAATAAAGAGAATATAATTCAATGCATTAATTTAATGTGGAGTTTAATTATAGGTAATGGGAGAATTATAGTAATTTCAATATCGAAAATTAAGAATATTAGTATAATTGAAAAAAAGTGAATTGAAAAAGAAATTCGTGAACTAGTAAATGGGTCAAATCCACATTCAAAGGGGGATATTTTTTCTCGATCTGTATTTTTATGTATATTAATTAACGGAATAATTTTAATAATTATAATTATAATAAATATGATAATAATAATGAAATATGTTGATATAATAATTATCTTATCTTTTTAGATTTTTTAGGTGGAAACTAAGTGTAATATTTTATACTAATAAGATAAAATTTTATTTACCTCATCAGTAAATTGTAATATATAAAAATAGTCAAACTACATCTACGAAGTGTCAGTATCAAATCGCTAATTCTATTCCCAAATGATGAGTACTAGAAAAATGAAGATTTTTTATTCGTGTCAAAGCATGAATTAAAAATAAAGTTCCAATTAATACATGAATTCCATGGAATCCTGTGGTAACAAAAAAAGTACTTCCATATACAGAGTCACTAATAGAAAAAGGAGAAGATCTGTATTCGTAGAATTGAAGAAATGAAAAGTAAATTCCTAATAAAATTGTAATTAATAATCTTTTATTAGTTTCTTTGTAATTATTAGAGCATATACAAACATGTGCTCATGTAACAGAAACTCCTGATCTTAGTAGGATAATAGTATTCATTAATGGGATATTAAGAGGGTTGAATCTTTCAATGTTAAATGGAGGTCAAAGTATACCTATTTCGTGAGTTGGTGATAATCTGTGATGAAAAAATCTTCAAAAAAATCTTACAAAAAATAAAACTTCTGATGTAATAAATAATATTATTCCGTATTTCATTGAAGATACAACAGAAAATGTATGTAATCCCTGAAAGGTTCTTTCTCGGTGAATATCTCGTCATCAGATAAATATCACTCAAGCAATTAAAATTAAATTTACAGTTATGGGAACTGTTTTTTTAGTATTAAAAAACAGAATTGAGAAGGAAGTATAATTTAAAATAATAAACGAAATAATTATTGGTCAGGGTGAGGGGTCTACTAGGTGAAATTGATGATTTTTTAACATTAAGAAATTTCTCTAGAATAAAGTGTTATTAATACTGAAAATACATAAGATTGAATTAAAGCAACTATTAATTCAAATAGCATAAAAATTGTTTGTACAGCTAAAATGATTACTCAAAAGCTAGTATTAATATTAAAAGTATTCCCTAGTAAAGCTATAAGAAGGTGGCCTGCAATTAAGTTGGCTGTTAGACGAACGGCTAGAGCTATAGGACGAATAATATTTCTTGTTATTTCAATTATTACTATTAAAGGTATCAATATTGGAGGAGTTCCAGTAGGGACTAGATGAGCAAGTATTGTATTAGTTAAATTTATTCAATAAAATAAAATAATTGATATTCAAATAGGGATTGCAATTGCTAAAGAAAATCTTAAATGTGCTCTTGAACAAAATGTGTATGGAAAATTTCTAGTAACATTATTAACCATAATTAGTATAAATAATGAAATAGAAATTAAACTTGAACCTTTAATTGAAAATTTTCTTGTAAACAAAGAATTAAATTCTTTATTTAACGTATTAATAACAATTATAATTGTTTTAGTTGGTCGAGAATATGATTTTCAGTAGACAGCTGGAATTAAAATTAATGTTAAATTTATAATGATTCAATTGAATTGAATAGATAAAAATGCTGTAGGGTCAAATATAGAAAATAATCTACTTATCATTTTAAGTTAAAATTATTTTTTTTGACAGAGGCATATTTTATTGATTCTTTTTGATTTGAAAAGTAAATAATAGATGAAACTATTGCTAATGAAGTTAATGTTAATATTAATAAAAAAATTCATGGTATTGGTGCTATTTGAGGGATCAAGAAATATATAATAAATATATTATTTTGATTTGACAGCTCAATGTTATTTTTGTTAACTAATTTCTTATTCAGGGTAATTGCGGGTACCATAAAGTGGTTTAAGAGACCATTACTTGCTTTTCAGTCACTAAATAAATTAAAATTTTTGATTCACGAAATGAAATACTTGACAGGAATAGTGTCTACTACGATTGGTATAAAGGAATGGTTCGCTCCACAAATTTCTGAACATTGTCCAAAAAATCTTCCTGTTCGATTAGAGAATAGAGATATTTGGTTTAGTCGTCCAGGTGTTGCATCTATTTTGATTCCTATAGCAGGAATTGTCCATGAGTGAAGAACATCACTAGAAGATGTAATTAGACGAATTTGACAATTTAAAGGAATTGGTGTTGAATTATCTACTTCTAAGAGTCGTAAAGTTGCTCCCGGTCTTATATAAGAATCGAATTCAATAGAATTGAAATCGTTGTATTCATATCTTCAATATCATTGATGTCCAAGGATTTTAATTGTAAGTAGTGGATTGTACAATTCATCTATTAAATATAATAAATGAAGAGATGGTAAAGCAATAAATCTGAGAATTACTGTAGGGATTAAGGTCCAAATTAATTCAATTATTTGGTTTTCTAAAATATTGTTTCTGTAAAAATAGTTTTTTACTATTTTAATTATTAAAAAGAAAACTAAAGATAAAATAGTTACAATAATTAATATACTGTAATCATGAAATAAAATTAGTTGTTCCATGATAGGTGAAGCATTATCATAAAGAGAAATTTTTATTCAGTCAATTTCTAAAGGAAATTAAAATTCATAATTAAATTTTAAATCTAATACATTCAAAGGTCTGCCACATTAGAATTTAATAAGAATTAAAGGAATTTCTGAGTATCTATGTTCAATTGGGGGGAAGTTTTGTATTCATTCTACGTTTATAAAATTTGTATTAAAAATAACAAAGCGTTTGTAGTATAATGATTCTCAAATGATGATTATAAAAAGAATTACTGAAAATAGTGAAATTATTGATCCTAAAGAAGATACAATATTTCAAAATGTTAGTAAGTCTGGGTAATTAGAGTAACGTCGTGGTATTCCTATGAGTCCTAAGAAATGTTGGGGGAAAAAAGTAAGGTTAACACCAATAAAAGTACTAATAAATTGTGTTTTTAATAAAGTTTTATTTATAATTACTCCTGTTATTAAAGGGTATCAATTAATAAATCTAGCAATAATTGCAAATACAGCCCCTATAGATAGAACATAATGGAAATGTGCTACTACATAGTATGTGTCATGTAAAATAATGTCAATTGAAGAATTTGCTAAAATTACACCTGTTAAACCTCCCAGTGTAAACAGGAAAATGAATCCTAGAGATCAAATAATACTTGGAGAAAAATATATTTTTATCCCATAAATAGTTGCTAATCAACTAAAAATTTTAATTCCTGTAGGGACAGCAATAATTATAGTTGCGGAAGTGAAATAGGCACGAGAATCAACATCTATACCTACTGTAAATATGTGATGTGCTCAAACAATGAATCCTAGAATTCCGATTGCTAGTATGGCGTAAATTATTCCAAGAGTCCCAAAAGCAGAAATTTTTCCTCTTTCTTGAGTAGTAATATGGGAAATTAAACCGAACCCCGGGAGGATTAAAATGTAAACTTCAGGGTGGCCAAAGAATCAGAACAGGTGTTGATAGAGAATAGGGTCTCCTCCTCCGGCAGGATCAAAGAAGGAAGTATTTAGATTACGGTCAGTTAAAAGTATTGTGATAGCTCCTGCTAGAACAGGAAGAGCTAGCAAAAGTAAAATTGCAGTGATTAATACAGATCACACAAATAGTGGTATTTTTTCTAATCTACATATACATCTTCGTATATTAATAATTGTTGTAATAAAATTGATTGCTCCTAAAATAGAAGAAATTCCAGCAAGATGTAGTGAAAAAATAGCTGTATCTACAGAGTATCCACTATGAAAAATAGAATTGGATAAAGGAGGATATACAGTTCAACCTGTCCCTACACCTTGATCAATTAATCTACTTATAATTAACAGATACAAAGATGGAATTAGGAGTCAAAATCTTAAATTATTAAGTCGTGGGAAGGCTATATCTGGTGCTCCGATTATTAAGGGTACTAGCCAGTTTCCGAATCCCCCAATTAAAATTGGTATTGTTATGAAAAAAATTATAATAAAAGCATGAGCTGTTACAATAGTGTTGTAAATTTGATCGTTAAGAAGAAGAGGTGAAGATTGTCTTAACTCTAGTCGGATAATTATTCTAAGGGAAAGTCCGATTAAACCGGACCAGATTCCAAAAAGAAAATAGAGAATACCAATTGTTTTATGATTTGTTCTGAGTAATCATGTCATATTAAGACATGACGTAAAGATAAGGTGGCTGATTTAAGGCAAGGAACTGTAAATTCTTTTATAAATAAAATATTTTCTTATTAATTTTTTATTCAATTATGATTTTGAATTGCAAGTTCGAAGGTAACAGTTTAACTAGTTAAAAATTTAGACAAAGTCTAAATTCTTAATTTTAACTTTGAAGGCTACTAGTTTATTCTTTTAACTTAAGACTTTAAGTTAAGAAGATGAATAAAATAGGGCTACATCTATTAGCTACGATTAGGAAAAAAAAATTGAAGTTGTAATGAACTGAAAGGGATCATTTTAAACTTCTGGAAGATGCAATGAGAATGCTAAGAGTCGATTTTAAGTAAAAAAATAATGTAAATACAGATATAAAAATTCTTACGAAAGCTAATACTGGTATAAAAAAAAAGATTTTTTTAACTACTATTCATTTAGGGATAAATCCTATGAAGGGGGGGAGGCCACTTAAAGATATTATTAATCTAAAAAATAGTAATTTTTGGGGGAATCTGTTTAATTTAACCTGAATTATTCATTTAATTTTTATTAGCTTAATAAATTTTACTACTAAGTAATTCATGACAGTGTATACTGCAAAGAATATTAAAAATATTAGATTAGATTGTATTAGACTTATAAATATTCATCCAATATTATTAATTGAGGAGAAAATTAATATTTTATAGAATGAAGATTGAACAATACCACCAATTCTACCTACAACAATATTGATGAAAGCAATTCATGTACAAATAGAAAATCATGAAGAAAAAATAATTACTATTGGCACTAACTTTTGTATTGTTAAAAACATAAATAATCTTGTGGGGGAAAATTTACTCACTACAGGGGGGGTTCAAGAATGGAGGGGGGCCATTCCTGCTTTCAAGATTAATGCTAAAGGAGGGACTAAAGCAGTAATTCATGAAATTTCATTGTAAGAGATTATATTTATGTTAATAGAAAATAGAAAAATTAAGGAACCAATAGCCTGAATTATGAAATATTTTATTCTTCTTTCGGTGTTTATGATTGTTTTATTTCGCATTAGAATGAAAATAAATCTGATAAGATTAAGTTCTATACCTATTCAAATTATTAATCAGGAGTATGATGAAATAGCAAATACAATTGAAAAAACAAATAAAGGTATGATAATTAGTTTATAGTTTATGATTAGAAAAGAAGAAATACTTATGTTTGAATTATGAATCCAATAGCTTTAAATTAGCTTACTTTTCTATATTTAGGTGTTACCACATGAATTTTTGAAATTCAAGATTTTAATTAAAGATTAAAAAATATAAGAAGAGTTTTTTAAAAAAACATGATTTATTACATCAAAATAATCCTTTATCAGGCATCTTCTT